TGGAGAAAAGAAAGATCGACTCTCATTAATGAGAGTCGATCTTTCTTTTCTTTTTAAGTAAAAAATGAGTAAAGTAAATAAATTAATAACAAGATTGATACATAGGAGAAATAGAAGAATAGATAAGAAGAGATTCTCCCCCCCCCTACATATTTTAGAACTTCTCCTATAAAGAAGGTTGTCGTACCAATGCCATTCGTAATTCCACCAATTACTCGTCTATCAAAAAAATGAGTTAGTGCGGATAATCCTCTTATACCCCTACTTAGTGTTGTTGAATAAAAAAGATCTATGTAAGCACGATTCGATGACCAAGTATATATCACATTGATTATTTTGTCCCAAAGAAGTCTCTTAGGACTCATTTTCACAAATGAATTGATTAAGTCCAAATTCTGTAAAGATGAAGAAACAGGCCTATAAAAAAAGAATGCTACAAAGATTCCTACAGAGGCTATACTGACTGAAAAAGTTGCATTTGTAAGAAAATCATACCAATCCGCAGAATTGTTCGAATTTTTATGTAAAAGATTGATAGACGGAGTTAACCATTTGGATAATATATTCCTATTGAAATCCATTCCTCCTTGATCGAAAGGAATTCCTATAGATCCAACACACAAACTAAATAGAGCCAACCCAAGCAGCGGCAATAGCATAGTATTATGCGATTCATGAGGATATGGGGGAATTTCTTTATTGATATTGACAAAATGAGTCATTTTCATAAAGGATCGCCTCCTATTTTGTACATTCCCACCCATTGGACCCATTGGATCTCTTTTTTTCGAAAAAAAGGAAGCCCTCTCATTATTATTCATTGTGGATAAAAGAAGATCTTTGTTAATTCCTTTCCTTCCTTCTTTACCCCATATGGCTATTGAATAGAACGAGCTATTTTTTTTTCCACTGAAATTTTGAAAATAAACGTTTAAATGCCCTTCAAAGGTAAGTAAATAGATCCGAAACATATAGAATGCAGTTAATCCTGCTGTGGAACAAGCTATGATCGCGAAAATAGGTGAATACAACCAACTATCGTTAAGAATTTCGTCTTTTGACCAAAAACAAGCAAGAGGTGGAATGCCACAAAGAGAAAGTGTACCTAACAAAAAAGCAGTTTTTGTAATTGGCACATATTTTTTGAAACCCCCCATAAGAGCCAGATTCTGACTTTTATCTGGAGAATATCCAATAATTCTTTCCATTGAATGAATAATGGATCCAGAGCCTAAAAATAATAATGCTTTCGAATAGGCATGAGTGATCAAATGAAATAAAGCAGCTTGATAAGACCCCATACCGAAAGCTAACATAATATAACCCAATTGTGACATTGTAGAATAAGCTAAACTTCTCTTAATGTCTATTTGAGCCAGAGCCAAAGTCGCTCCTAAGAGTACTGTTATTATACCTATCAAAGAAATGAGATTCATTACGTACGGTATAACTGCGAAAAGAGGTAGAAGCCGGCCTACAAGAAAAATGCCCGCTGCTACCATAGTAGCAGCATGTATAAGAGCCGAAATCGGAGTGGGTCCCTCCATGGCATCAGGTAACCATACATGAAGGGGGAATTGTGCCGATTTCGCAATTGCACCGAGGAATAATAGGGCGGCACACAGAGTCAGAAATAAAGAATTTATCCCATGATTCTCAATCAAGTTATTGACTATTTTGAACAAGTCTCGAAATTCGAAACTACCTGTTATCCAATAAAGACCTAAGGTTCCTAATAATAAACCAAAATCCCCCACACGATTAGTTACAAATGCTTTTTGACAAGCATTTGACGCAATTGGTCGCGTGAACCAAAAACCTATTAATAGATAGGAACACATTCCAACTAATTCCCAAAAAATATAAATTTGTATCAAATTAGAACTCGTAACTAATCCCAACATGGAAGCATTGGAAAAACTCATAGAAGCAAAAAATCTCAAATATCCTTGATCATGAGACAGATAATTGTCACTATAAATAAGAACTAAGATTCCAACAGTAGTAATTAATATTGACATAATAGAAGTCAGTGGATCGATCAAGTCGCCAAACTCTAAGGAAAAATCATGATGGATGGTCCAAGACCCTACATATTGATAAATAGAACTCCCGTTTATTTGCTGAATCGCCAGGTCGGCCGAAAAAAGCATAACTATACTTAGTAATAAAACACTAGGAAAAGCCCACATGCGGCGCAGATTTTTTGTTGTCGTTGGAACAAGAAGAAGTCCCACTCCTATTGCTAGAGGAACCGGAAGCGGAACGAAAGGGATGATCCATGCATATTGATATGTATGTTCCATAAGAAAATCAAAGTTTTTTCTATTCTTAGTAATTGAGTAATTGAATTGTTTCCGATTCACCAGCTCTTATCTCTTTCGGAAGGAACAATCAAATAAATAAAAAAAGAAAAATAGGAAAGAACTCAAATAGAATTTTTAGAATTTTCCATTTTCAATCATTCCATGAATTCTTACAAGAATTTCGATTCATAGAACAAGTAAAAAGAATTCTCGTACTTGATTCTGATATGGGTCATAGGATCCATCAATAACTCGACCCAATCAAAAGAAGACCTGGGTATTAGTTTATTCGGGATAATTCACTAATTCTGATTGCGTGGAGTAAGCTGCCTAGGCTTCGAGGAAACTCTACGATACCTATTACTTCACTAACTGTCACTGCGCTGCGAATTGAAAGATGAGAATTGGGAGATAGTCTGAAATCCATCTTGGGAATTGCTTTTAACCGAATTAGCGAGTAGATTGTAAATGGCGCCGCGATCGGATCATTACCCGAATGTAAACGGTAGCGTGCCTACTTGTAGAGTTTACTTGTAGAGTGAGTGGTTCAATTGTGTATATCGGGACTTCTCATTCTCCGAACTGTATTATTCTATAGCTTTCTATATCTATACTCAACGTAAAAAGATTTCCATTCGAAAAGTCAAAAAAACCACGGGAGGTGGCTTGAATGTGGAAGATTAGTTTGGTCGTCAAATGGTTTCGGCGAGTTCACGTATTTTTTAGTTTCTGCGTGAGTCCGTTGAATTTGCGAAAATGGTTTTCTGAGTTTGTCCTAGGAGTGTAGAAATTTGTCTTTTGGTCTTTCTGGGGCGGAGTCTTGGTCTTTTGCTGTCGGTGTGTACCAATCCCAAGGTCTTATTGGAATAATCACCATACTTATGGGGATCGTTGGGTTCGAAATTTGGATACTGCTGAAGCAATTCAGCGGATAGACTTTCTAATTCAAAGAAAAAGGTTCGAGTCAGCAAAACACTGGTTACTTTTCAACGAATCGTTTCGCCGGTTACAATCTGGCGAGGATCTGTTACGACGCCAGCGCGCACTTGAGGGGGAAGATTCCAGCGATCTAGAGCCCCTAAATTCATTCCTACGACTGGAAAAGGGTGTCGCTAGGGGATTCTATGAATCTTGTTGCGTGTTAACGGCAGAACTTTCCATTTTAGACGAAAGGAAGTCCCGATTAGTATTAGTGGAGGCCCCGGCCCCAAACAACGGAACGGGTCGAACTGCATCCCTCCACATCCACAGGAACAGTCAACTCCCTGCAGTTAACTTGAGACAAAGTTCCATCAACCTGAGGAGACTCCACGAGAACCGGACGGCCCCTCCTTCCCGTTCAGGCAATCGACTGATTGCGCCGGGCGAAGAACAAGATTTCGGGCTTCCGTGGCAGGATCCGCCCGGCATATTCTAAGACAAATGTGTTAGCTATTCAGAATTCCCGGTTATTTTGAAAGTTTCCTACTGTCTAGGTAGGGACTGGCCGGGAAAAGGGAGGGAGTACGTACCATGTGGGATAATTGGTTGGGAAAAGTGGCCGGCGCCTTTGCAGTGGCTTTTGGAGGGATAACGGGTCTCAATTGGGGGGCTACCCGGCTCTTTTTGTGCCTTTCTCTTTTTGTGCCTTTACAGTGGCCCTTTAGTGGGCCTAGTAGTTCCGGCAATTGCAATGGCGTCTCAAATATGCTTTCACGTTTTTCTCGATTTCTATGATCCATGATCCTAGAGGGCCCCTTGACCATTCTGTATAAATGGGATATTATTCTATTTGTAGAGTCTAGGGTCAAGGGGCACACCCTTGCCTTCTTTGTCTATTAGTTCCCAGTTCTTTCAGAGCGGAGTCGAGCAGCTTGGTAGCTCGCAAGGCTCATAACCTTGAGGTCACGGTACCTCTACGAATCTACTTCTTGGATATGACTGCATAATTTGTTCATCGAATCCTCTTTTGGATTTGGATTGAACTTTCTTTTTATAGGAACTTTGATTTATGAAAAAACCCAATATAAGCGGGTTACTACAGGTCCTTATCATGATGACGGTGGTTCTACCTCTCGGCACCTTCGGAGGTTGGAGACTGTGGGGCTTTTTCTCTTCCGCAAAAACAAGCGCGAGCCCTCCTTCCACAACCTGTGTTATCAGAGACACAGACCCAGTGGAAGAATCCGATACTGCTCGACTCGAGGAAGCGACGGATCCAATGGAGACTTCCATCCAAGTGAAGACATGGGAATGGGCAAACGAGCTGATCCTCGCAAAAATACAGCTTCTCCATTATAGTTGTGAGAAAAGCTGTACGCTCGAGGCTATGTATACGGAAACGAAAGGGGATCCCCAATCGGAACTCTTCCCCCTGTATTTGGGGATATTCACGGAAAAACGGGTTCGTCAAACCCTGTTTGATGAATTGGAATCCTTAAGAATCAAAAAAGAGCTCTTCCGGCATACCTATCCAGTAGTCAGAGAACACGTAGCACAGGGTCACGGAGTCCCGTTCGAGTTTTATAATGCTGAGGTATGGAAAAAGCTCAACAAGCTCGAATCAAGAAATAAGGAGCTCAGGCGGACTAACGCGATGGTTCCTTCATATTCCGAAAGTAACAATGCCCGCCTCGCGGAGATCCGACATAAGAATGCCCACCGCGCGCAGATCCGACAATCTAACCGGATCGAGGATTTGGATCCTGCTATCGAAGCATGGGCATTGGCATACGCCCTGATCCGCGCAAAAAGAAAGCTCATCGATGCTAGTTTGGATAAAAGCTGTACACTCGAGAGCACCTACAAAAAAATGCGCTGGGACCGCGAATCAATACCGATGTCTTTGGCTTCGGAGATAAAACAGGAACAGCGAGTCATTCAAACTATCATTGCGGAAATCGGCTCCGTATCAAGAGAGATGACTATTTTGGAAGACACTTATCCTCGAGTCAGAAAAAAAAGACTAAAACACGGTTACGGGCCCGCATTCACTCTTGATAAGGCTCAGACGAATCAAACTAGTCTTTTGTGGAAAAATCTCCGCACTCTCGAATCGAAAAATGGCAGAAGTACTTATCTTAGCAATCTTGGAAATACTGCTATCACTCGAACAACGGCTCCTTTAAATTCCCAAAGGACTCTTCTTCGGATTCGGGATTAATCCACCACTCTTGAAAGGTGCAGAGCAATACACAAACAAGAATTTGAATTCTTGTTTGTGTATTGCTATTGCTCTTTTTGTGCCTTTCAGTGGCGGACGAGCTATAGTGGAACTAAGTATTTAGGGGGAATTCGAAAAACTTTCTTACGATATAGATTCGAATGAGGGTTCGGATAGAAAGGTACCAATCAGTAGGAATTCTTCTTTCTTCGGATATTGTATGTTGTAAAAAAGGTTCCCCTAAAAAAGAACCTATCCCATTTTTTACCTAGGAATATTCTATGCGAGGCACGCGTATATCCATTAGTATGTTATCAAGGAAGTATCATTTAGAGAATAAATAGAATAAAATAAAAAGAATAATAATCCGAACAATACATGTCTTTCACATCCAACTCTAAACAATGAGCAACCTCCTCATTTTTGAATGGCGGTTCCAAAGAAACGTACTTCTCTGTCAAAAAAGCGTATTCGTAAAAATATTTGGAAAAAAAAGGGGTATTGGGCAGCGAGAAAAGCATTTTCATTAGCGAAATCTCTTTCTACCGGGAATTCAAAAAGTTTTTTGTACGACAAAAAAAAAAAAGAACCAAGTCTTGGAAGAATCTGAATCAATATGACTCCCTGAATTGTTATGTCTAAAATGAAGGATTTCCATTAACTCATATTTTTCTTTTCAACGGATCAATACGAGACGGGACTGGTTATTGCGGTATGCAGAATAAGAAGTCCTCTGCTTACTGTATTCTCCATTTTTTGACGAAGTAGTGAAGGACAAGATACAAAGTTTTCGCTTTCTTTTTAGTAGGTTTTTCTAATTTGTGAGATGGGGGTTGTCATTTTCCTCATCGATTCACTTTTCATAATCCACTAACGAAAAGAAAAGTCTTCTTTTTCCTTTAGGAAGGATTTTTTTGGATTATGTATTCCTAATATGTAGTCCAAATAAGGGTCCTATATTTGGGCTGTGGAATCCATCAAGATCTATATCTATATATAGAATATAGATCTTGAGAGCTTTCTTTTCTTTAGAAATATAGAAATATAGATCTTGAGAGCTTTCTTTTCTTTAGAAATATAGAAATATAGATCTTGAGAGCTTTCTTTTCTTTAGAAATATAGATCTTGAGAGCTTTCTTTTCTTTAGAAATATAGAATTTTTTTTTTGAAGTACGCTAAAATTCCGAGAAAGATTGAAACCTTTTAGTTCTATGCCTGGATAGAGGACAGAACTATCTAGTTCCAACTGCTGCATTTCCATGCCAGGCGAAGTGAAACCAATGGAAAGCTCTTTGTGAAAGTGAAACCTAACACCCTACGATCCCACAATACGAATGATTGTTGAATGTTCAATTAGTAATTTAAACGAGTGTTTTTTCATTGATTGTCAGATTCCCTAAAAAAGATTTGATTGAATTGACTCCTTAGAATCTCGACGATTGAATATGGATGGGCTATTATGTTTTCGAGTAAGCCGCTATGGTGAAATCGGTAGACACGCTGCTCTTAGGAAGCAGTGCTAGAGCATCTCGGTTCGAGTCCGAGTGGCGGCATCTTCGAAAAGAGATACAATAAATCATTATAATGAATAATGAATGGAATTCCTTATTTCCATTCCAGTCTTGAAGGATCCCTCTTTTCTTTTTTATTTTAGGATTTTTTTATGATATTCTCGACTTTACAACATATATTCACTCACATTTCTTTTTCGATTGTTTCAATTGTAATTAGTATTTATTTACTAACCTTATTATTAGTCTACGAAACGCTAGGACTCTCTAATTCGTCAGAAAAAGGCATGATAGCTACCTTTTTCTGTATAACAGGATTGTTAGTTACTCGTTGGATTTCTTCGGGACATTTCCCCTTAAGTGATTTATATGAATCAGTAATGTTTCTTTCGTGGGGTTTTTCCATTATTCATATGGTTCCACATTTTAGGAATCAAAAAACCCATTTAAGCGCAATAACCGCGCCAAGTACTATTTTGACTCAAGGCTTTGTTACTTCTGGTCTTTTATCAGAAATGCATCAATCCACAATATTAGTACCTGCTCTCCAATCTCAGTGGTTAATGATGCACGTAAGTATGATGGTATTGAGCTATGCAGCTCTTTTATGCGGCTCGTTATTCTCAGTAGCGCTTCTAGTCATTACATTTCGAACACGCATAGATATTTTTGGCAAAAGAAATCATTTATTAACAGGGTCATTTGTTTTTGATGAGATCCAATACGCAAATGAAAGAGGCAGTGTTTTACGAAACACTTTTTTTCTTTCATTTAGAAATTATCACATGTATCAGTTGATTCAGCAATTGGATCGTTGGAGTTATCGTGTCATTAGTCTAGGGTTTCTCTTTTTAACCATAGGTATTCTTTCGGGCGCGGTATGGGCTAATGAGGCATGGGGGTCATATTGGAATTGGGATCCCAAGGAAACTTGGGCATTTATTACTTGGACCCTATTTGCAATTTATTTACATATGAGAACAAATCAAAATGTTCAAGGCACGAATTCCGCAATTGTGGCTTCTCTTGGATTTCTTATAATTTGGCTATGTTATTTTGGGGTCAATCTATTAGGAATAGGATTACATAGTTATGGCTCATTCACATTAACATCGAATTGAAGAAGCGACCCAATCTAGAGGAACATAGTCTGAAGTTTGTGTGAGTTTTTTAGAACCATTTGAATCACTACTGGATGCAAATGGTTCTCAAAAACTCCAAACGTATCTGATTCGAATGGACTTCATTTTCTTTTTCCTTAAGATAAGGAAAAAGAAGACTTCTTTTTTTTCATTGTCCAGCGAATGGTTTTTGAAATCATAGCATTATTTTCTATCTTATTCATGAAAACTATCTTATCGAATAAAAGTAATTCGATAGGATAGCTTCTACCTTGTCAACGGATAGTGAGAGAAGGAAATCCGGATAAATACCAATCCCTATTACGGGTAGAAAGATACAGATCGAAACAAAAAGTTCTCGTGGTCCAGAATCCAAAAAAGAAGAGTTTGGGGCGGGAAATTGCTTGTATCCATAGAACATCTGGCGTGACATAGATAATGAATAAATAGGAGTTACTATCATTCCAATTGCCATTCCAAAAGTAATGAGTATTTTTGGCATTAAAAGAGATTTTGGACTGGTAATTACTCCAAAAAAGACTACCAATTCGGCAACAAAACCACTCATTCCCGGCAATGCAAGAGAAGCCATCGAGAAGCTACTGAACATTGTAAATATTTTAGGCATTGGGATAGCTATTCCGCCCATTTCGTCGAGATAAACAAGACGTATTCTATCGTAACTCGTTCCTGCCAAGAAAAAAAGCGCACCACCAATAAATCCGTGAGAAATGATTTGTAAAATGGCTCCATTTAGTCCTGTATCGGTTATCGAACCAATTCCTATAATTGTAAAACCCATATGAGATACAGAAGAATAGGCTATTCTCTTTTTTAAATTGCGTTGGCCAGGAGATGTTGAAGCTGCATAGATTATTTGAACTGTACCTATTATCATCAACCAGGGAGAAAATATAGAATGAGCGTGGGGTAAGAATTCCATATTGATCCGAACCAATCCATACGCTCCCATTTTTAATAAGATTCCGGCTAGAAGCATACACGTACTGTAATGTGCCTCCCCATGGGTATCTGGTAACCATGTATGTAAGGGTATAATCGGTGATTTGACAGCATAAGTAATAAGAAATCCAAAATAGAATAGTATTTCCAATGCCACCGGATACGATTGATTCGCTGAGGTTTCAAAATGTAAGGTTGCTTCGTTGGAACCATAGAAACCCATGCCCAGAACTCCCATTAATAGAAAAACAGAACCCCCCGCAGTGTACAAAAGAAACTTTGTAGCTGAGTACAAACGTTTCTTTCCTCCCCACATGGATAGAAGTAGGTAAACAGGAATTAATTCGAACTCCCACATGATAAAAAAAAGTAAAAGATCTCGAGAAGAAAATGATCCTATTTGGCCGCTGTACATTGCTAACATCAGGAAATGGAACAATCGTGAATCCCGAGTCACTGGCCGAGCCGCTAAAGTCGCTAAAGTAGTGATGAATCCCGTCAGTAAAACGGGTCCGATGGAAAGTCCATCGATTCCGAGTCTCCAGTGAAAATCCAAAAAATGGATCCATCTAAAATCCTGTTCTAATTGGATTAAGGGATCGTCAAATTGGAAATGATAACAGAATGCATAGGTCGTTAGAAGTAGATCGATTGCGCATATAGATAGAGTATACCACCGAATCATCTTATTTCCCCTATGAGGAAAAAAGAAAATGGAAGAACCCGCGGATATCGGCAAAATCACAATTATTGTTAACCAAGGAAAAGAATTCGTGGTAAAGACAAGATACACTTTGACCAAAAAACCCGTGCTCGAAATAATTTGATCGAGTACGGGTTTTTGTCGGTAAGGAGAAAAAAATGGGTTCAAGTAGAGTTTTCTAGAACGTATCAATAAGCTAGCCCCATGCTTCGCGTTGTCTCATGCCATAAATAAACCCGGACACTCAAGAAATCTGTTGGACAAGCGGATTCACACCTCTTACAACCTACACAGTCTTCCGTTCTTGGGGCAGAAGCAATTTGCTTAGCTTTACATCCGTCCCAAGGTATCATTTCTAATACATCTGTGGGGCAGGCTCGCACACATTGAGTACACCCTATACATGTATCATAAATCTTTACTGAATGTGACATGGTATCTATCCACTTTTTGAACGTCATAAATTTTCGATCTAGTAAAATCATAAAGGAATCATATATGGTAGACACCAGACGAATCGAGGGTTTACCAGAATCGATTTCGAATCAATCTACTTCTGGATCTGCTCATGATAGCGGTCCAAGATACTTTGATTTATTACGTTTTAGCAAACATGGGCCTATGTTTGTTTCTATCGTACATACCAATTTGAATTGGTGAATATTCTATTCAGTATTTAGATGATTACCGCTATTTATTCAGCAAGTTCGATTGATTGATACGAGTGGATTTTCTGTTACGATGAATTGACGAAACAATCGCAGGTCCAATAGCGGCTTCAGCGCCTGCAATAGCTATCACAAAAATCGCGAAAATGTCTCCTTTTAATTGGCGACTATCAAAGAAATCAGAAAATGTTACGAAATTCAAATTAACCGCATTCAGTATAAGCTCAAGACACATAAGTGCTCTGACCATATTTCGACTTGTGATCAATCCATAAATACCGATAGAAAATAAATAGGCACTCAAAACAAGCTCATGTTCAAGCATCATTGACCAACCCCTTATCAATCTGGATTTATTTGCTTTCAATAGGAACAAAAACTCCACCTTAATCCATTTTATTGACTAGAATCTCACAAGTGCAGAACAAAGGAAGGTATTGGTACTAGAATAGAGTGAACTAAAACCATTTCTATTTTATACATGAAAAATGGAATTGAAGTGAAGGAAAATGGGTGTGATAAGAAGGAAGTCTTTTGAGAGGACAGAACTCTTTCATTCGAACTCCTTCTTTTTATTACTGACGTGCCATAACAATTGCACCTATTAAGGCAACTAAAAGAATTATAGAAATGAGTTCAAAGGGAAGAAAAAAATCTGTTGATAAATGAGTCCCAATTTGTTGACCATTATTTACAAAATCCTGCTCTAAAATCTGGTTTGATCTTGTAGTCCAAATAATCCCGTACCATGAAGTATCTGGGACAGTAGTAATTAGTGAAACAAAAAGACTTGTACAAACCAGGGAAGTGACTCCTTCTCCAACGGTCCAAAGACCGAAATCCTTGTAATATTCTGAATCATTCATGAACATCACAGCGAATACGATTAACACATTTATGGCCCCTACGTAAATAAGGAGCTGTGCAGCAGCTACAAAATGGGAATTCGATGGAATATGGAATAGGGATATACAAACCAGAACCAACCCCAAGGAAAAGGCAGAAAAAATGGGATTGGTAAGTAATACCACTCCCAGACCTCCTAATAGAAGAACCGATCCCAAAAATACTAAAAGAAAATCATGTATTGGTCCAGTGAAATCCATTATATGGCAAATAATAGAGAAATAAGCTTAAATGGTTCATGATCTTTTTGACCAGACCGGGAAAAAATAGGTTACCCGACTCTTTTTAGGATATGCTCTGAATGGAATCCAATCCTAGATTGGGGGTTGATATAGAAATTCTCTAGATATATAATAAATATTCTTAATTTAGAGAGATGTAGATTTCGAAAAAATCACGGATAATGTATTTTTGCAAGACATGATTCTGAGCAATGAATCTGACATCAATAGCTAGGACTTTTACTTATTCGCCGAGCAGAATGGAAGATTTGCTCCTTTAGTATTTAGTAATAGTAATCGGAAATTGGAGTAATTGGTAATTGAATCAAGCGGTTTACCCATTTTTTATTTGATTTGAGTCGAAGTCATAATGGTTCGAATTAAGGAATCTCCAATTACTGACATTGGTAACCGACCCAAGGCAATTTGATTATAATTCAATTCGTGACGATTATAAGTAGAAAGTTCATATTCCTCAGTCATTGATAAACAATTTGTTGGACAATACTCGACACAATTACCACAAAATATACATATTCCGAAATCAATACTATAATTAAGTAATCGTTTCTTTCGAATTTCGGGTTCCAATCTCCAATCAACAGTGGGTAGATCTATAGGACATACACGAACACATACTTCACAAGCAATGCATTTATCAAATTCAAAGTGGATTCGACCGCGGAAACGCTCTGATGGAATCCATTTTTGATAGGGATATTGAATAGTTACAGGTAAACGACTCGTATGAGATAAGGTAATTATGAAACTTTGGCCGATATACCTTGCAGCTCTTACGGCTTGGTGACCATAATTCATGAACCCAGTTATCATAGGAAGCATATCGTAAATCTCTAGGAATAATTGACATTTTCTTTCTCTTGTTTAAGAAAACTTATGAATCAAAAATACAATGAATGTCTTATGTCTTTACAGCGAAAGGAGTTGGAAAGAAGTTGTCAATAAGAGATTCCCGAGGGAAATAGGTAAAAGAAATTTCCACCCAAGATTTAATAATTGGTCCATTCTCATCCTAGGCAAAGTCCATCTTGTTGTGATAGAAATGAACAGGAACAAATAAGCTTTTGCTAATGTAATGAAAATACCAATTGTTGTTCCAAAGACTCCACTCAGTTCATTTATTCGGAAAAAATGAGGAATGAATAGGAACGGAATAGAGGGATTCCAACCGCCCAAGTAAAGAACTGTTACAAATAATGAAGAGACTAGTAGATTTAGATAGGAAGCAACGTAAAATAAACCAAATTTGATACCCGAATATTCGGTTTGATAACCTGCTACTAATTCTTCCTCCGCTTCTGGTAAATCAAAGGGTAATCTTTCACATTCGGCTAGGGAAGAAATTAGAAAAACCGTAAATCCTATAGGTTGACGCCACAGATTCCAACCCCAAAAACCATATTTGGACTGTGCCTCAACTATTTCAACTGTACTTGAACTGTTAGATAATCATAGTCGGTGATAACATCACTGCTGCCATCGCTATTGCAGAACCGTACATGAGACTTTCACCTCATACGGCTCCTCAGTGGTCGTCATAAAAAAATCTAAGGACGGGCTCGTTATTCTCTCGATATAGTAGTTGAGTAGATAGAGGAAAGATGGATCGAAGAGTCCCACATTATACCAATCCAATTCTGTCGGCTATAATAACAAAAAGATGCTTCTGAATTGATCTCACCCTTTCTATTTCTAATGTATATTTCGAATTTCAAAAAATGTAATTTCGCTTAGTTCCGTAATACCTTAATCCTTCAATAAAAAGAAAATACTCATTGTATCAATTGCGACCTTTTTTCGATTACGAAAAAAGATTAGGCATTACATTAGTTCAGGAATCATGAGAATAATTCTCTCTGTATGATATAGATCAAATATTTCGTATTTTTCTTTTCTATTGCATATTTCTTTCGTTCCGGTTCTTCTTTCACATTTCATAGAAAAAGACAAGGAAGCTCTAAAAAAAGGTTACTTCGTTTCTGATAGCCATTTCTTTAACCAATGGGTAGGAGCATACTCAGGATCGGGATCCTGGGGAAGTACTGCTTGATCGTTTCTACTAACTTAAAGCCCCCACCCCAATTCCTTTTATGCGGAGAGACCTATTTAGGTAACTTAGATTATCTCCATTACGAATCCATTATGTACCTTAGTATTCCTAACCGCCCACTCATTTTTGCCAAAACCCCGTTATGACAGACAATAGTGAAAACTCCATATAGTTGCTCTTTTCTAACCGCGTCAAACCCTGATTGCTAATCAACTAATCTTGGGGTAATTTATTATGCTTATGGATGCTTAACTCTCGCACATAGGGAATGAGACTTCATCTTTTTACTGCAAATTTATAAGCTGTTTTGTTTCACTCATAGAACTTATCTGATTGAGTTCATTATCCGGAATGATGAATCAAAAAATGAAGATATCTACTCAATCCATTTCACTTCTTTCTTTCCTAGAAATCAAAGAAATAGGTAACAGCTCATGTCCAAACGAATCGCACGTAGAGATATGGATAAAACACATGGAGTTAATGGTATTTCATAACTAATCGATTGAGCAGCAGCTCGTAGACCACCTAAAAAGGAATATTTATTATTCGAACCATATCCTGACATAAGAAGTCCAAAAGGAGCAATACTTGAAACAGCAATCCATAAAAAAACACCTATACTGAGATCCGCTAGAACAAGCCGGTAGCTAAAAGGAATTACTGAATAACTTAGTAAAATGGATATAACTGCTATGGACGGTCCGAGACTAAATAAACGAATATCTCCTCTAGATGGTAGAAGATCCTCTTTAAAAAGGAGTTTTGTCCCATCGGCTAGAGCTTGCAGAATTCCAAAAGGACCTGCGTATTCAGGTCCTATACGTTGTTGTACTCCTGCAGATATTTTTCTTTCTAACCACACAATTATGAATATCCCTATTGTGATTCCAAATAGAGGAATAAAAATAGGTACAAGCAAGCGTGTGAGTCCATACACCTCTTTTAAGGATTCCAATCGAGAAAAAGAATTAATAGCCCGTACTTCCGTTGTATCAATTATCATTTCAACGATCAACTTCTCCCATAATGATATCTATACTCCCTAGTATCGTCATAATATCCGCCAATTTCATTCTTTTAACTAGCTGAGGAAGAATTTGCAAATTGAGAAAACCCGGTGGACGAATTTTCCATCTCCAGGGAAAAAGACTCTGATCCCCTATCAGAAAAATTCCCAATTCTCCCTTTGGAGCCTCCACTCTCATATAAAGCTCTTGTTTCAACAATTCAAAAGCCGGAGATGGTTTTTTACTAATGAATCGATATTCAAAATCATTCCACTCTGAATCCCTTTCTCTGCCAAAGCGCCGGACTTCTAAATTCTCATAGGGCCCCCCAGGAAGTCCTTCTAGAGCTTGTTGAATCATTTTTATGGATTCCATCATTTCACTGATTCGGACGAAATAACGGGCTAATGAATCCCCCTCTTTTTGCCATTGTACTTCCCAATCAAATTCATCATAACACTCATAATGATCAATTTTACGAAGATCCCATTGGAGTCCGGAAGCCCGTAGCATTGGCCCAGATAAACCCCAATTTATGGCTTCCTCCCCACTAATAATGCCCACTCCTTCAACTCGGCCCAAAAAAATAGGATTCCGCGTAATAAGCTTTTGATATTCAGCAATTCCTGTTAAAAAATACTCACAGAAATCCAAACATTTATCTACCCAACCATGAGGTAAATCAGCAGCGATTCCTCCGATACGAAAAAAATTATGCATCAGTCGCATACCTGTGGCAGCTTCGAATAGATCATATATCAATTCTCTCTCTCTGAAAATATAGAAGAAAGGCGTCTGCCCACCAATATCTGCCATAAAAGGGCCGAGCCATAACAGATGAGAAGCTATCCGACTCAATTCCAACATAATGACTCTGATATAGCTAGCTCTTTTAGGTACTTGAATATTTCCCAAACGTTCTGGGGCGTTTACTGTTATTGCCTCTGTAAACATAGTCGCTAAATAATCCCAACGTGTTACATAAGGTAGATATTGTATAATTGTTCGGTTTTCCGCAATTTTTTCCATCCCTCTGTGTAAATAACCCAATATAGGTTCACAGTAAATAACATTTTCACCGTCGAGAGTAATGATGAGGCGAAGAACGCCATGCATTGATGGGTGGTGAGGACCCATATTGACTATCATGAGGTCTTTTTTTGTAGTCGGTACATTCATATGCGTTTTCCCCGATTCAGGATCAGTATTCTATGAATTGCTGAAAACGAAATAGAGTTCATCAAAATTCGAGCTCTGAAAAATCAAATAATGCTACAAGGGCTCTTCCAATTAACTTATCACTTAACTTAACGAGTTTTTAACTCCCGAATATCCAACTGATCTATTAATTCTTTATAACGTACTCTATTTTTATTTGACAAATAGGTTAGCAACCGTTGACGTTTTCCCAGAGTTTTCTGTAGACCTCTCTGAGATAAATAATCTTTTTTGTGTAATTTCAAATGTGAAGTTACTTTCTTTAGTTTATTGGTGAAACTGAATACTTGAAATTCAACAGACCCCTTGTTTTCTTCTTGCGAAATAACTGAAATGAATGTACTTTTTACCATAAAAAGAGTCCTTCTCCCTCCCTTCCTTATTTTTTTTTTAGTTTCTACAGATTACAGATATCGATTTGACCAATCAATAAAAATAATGACATTCATTTTCATTTAGGATACAATACACACTAATGTTGATTTAATTAATTAATAATCAATCCAATTTGAAATTGGATTCGTCTATGCATAGTAACGTATAATTCTCCACCCACAAAACCGCGAAACCCATATCCACAGATCACAGTTCCACATACATAAGAAAGAGAAAAGCTCTTATGTATGTGTTCGGAGGAAACTGTATCTTGTAACATATTCCACAACTCTATCTAAAGTAACTCTCATAGCCCCATTATTATATTATTGGAACCTTGCGGAATCAGTCATCCAATTGATTAGATAAGATCGAAAAAAAGCATCTGCTTCATCGGATTTCACTATGTAAATTTCCATAAATAGAGATCCTTGTGTTTCGGTTTCAGACATCCGCGGATCGATTTGAAATGGAAACTAGCTCTACTGAAAATGCACTGAATGCATTGATCCACAGCTCACGGTTCCACATACATAAGAAAGAGATCTTATGTATGTGTTCGGAGGAAGCTGTATCTTGTACCCTAATTTCCAGCTATTGTGATCAAGTGCAGGTCTAGGTCTTGTAAAGAACTCGCTGGGATTTGCTTCGATTGATAAGTAAATTATCAACCAATTCTCAAGCGTGGATACATCTGTATCCTTAACATACTGAAACGGCTACCATTACTAGTATCAAACCAATAGCGATTCATACAAGCTAAATCTTCTAATCGGTAATTTGGCCAAAGAAAAACTTTCAATTTCATGAATTGAGTTGTATCTATATCAAGATGCTTACTATTAGTTAAAAGTGGACTACAGTTCCTTACGTTGTTCTCGTTGCAAAATACTTTCTTTTTACCCACAATATCTAGATTTCCCTTCCCGCAATTTAAACAAATTAGAATTCGCAATTCTCTACGACGTCTAGGAGATGAAATGTTTTCAGGAACAAGCAAATCATAACTATTTTCATCTATATTACCAACCATCTTTTCCTCTTTTGTTTTTGTAATGAATTCAGAAAAATTATTCCTATCAACATTTTGTTTTTCTTGGCATTTTCGATTCGTTTTTCTATTAATAGTAATTGGGTGTTTATTCTTATAGATCAATGAAAGAGCTATGGTTTGATACATAATTAATGGACCATCCCATTTTTTAGGTATACGAACTAGTTTGATTACTATTTCTCCACTGTTTAGTGCTTTAGGAAATAGAATTGGAGGTGCAGGTTCACTTTCCAGAGTAAGCTTAAGTTCACTTTCCAGAGTAGGTTTAAGTTCACTTTCCAGAGTCAGCTTAAGTTCACTTTCCAGAGTAGGTTTAAGTTCACTTTCCAGAGTAGGTTTAAGTTCACTTTCCAGAGTAGGTTTAAGTTCACTTTCCAGAGTAGGTTTAAGTTCACTTTCCAGAGTAGGTTTAAGTTCACTTTCCAGAGTCAGTTCAGGTTCACTTTCCAGAGTCAGTTCAGATTCACTTTCCAGAGTCAGTTTAGGTTTCTCATACTTTAGAATCGACAGAGGCATTTCTTTTCTTCGAAAAAAGGATATAGCCAGTTCCCTTGGATCTCTCATCCTAAGCAGGAAACTAGAGATATTGATAACAGTGATTACATTTTCCTCAAAAAGATTGGTCCATGTCAACTGAAAACCCATGTAACTTTTCTTTTGCAGGAAGATGTCTAGGTCGGTTAGTGGTTTCCACTTCTTCGTCCCTTGCGTTTTCTGCTTTTTATCTTTTTCAATGTCTGATGCGCCAGACTCTTGTTTAACATCTTGTTGTTGATTTGGTTGATTAGTCTTCCCTTGGGTTGGTCGATTTAATCTAGGATTTTCTTGGCCAGGCGATTTGTTTTCTTCTTGATTCTCTAATTTTTTTTTTTCTTGATTCTCTAATTCAAGATCCTTTTTTTCTTTTTCTTTTTTGGTATTTTCTTTTTTGGTATTTTTTTTTTCACGACTATCACGGATGTTTTGATTGTTATTAAACTCGAAAAGAAGTAATTTGATTGGTATGATCCACGGGTTCATCCTATATTTTTCATAAATCGATTTCTTACTGCGCTGAGTTTGAGTTAGTCTTGCTTTATTCATTCCCATCCAGTCAAAAGGATGGTTTTTTATTTTATTTTTGTTTTGGGATTCATTTTTGTTTTGGGATTCATTTTTGTTTTGGGATGACTTGACTTGTTTATGAATCGCATAATAAAAAAGATCTTTTTTATCAATTGTATTAATTATTGGAGAATAATGAGTCGCAATCTTAGTTTTTTTATTGATCCAGGTCTCAATATGTCTCGTCTTTAGAAAACAGATGATTTGCCAATCCAAATATTTTCTATCCGAATTTTTTCTACTATATCTCCGGATAGAAAAAAAATCAGGTTTATACGTGATGTACTTCGAGGAAATACCGTGACCTTCATTTCCTTGTAATGGCAATCCATAAATAGAAAAATCCTTTCGTTCTCCATAATTAATATATTTATGTGATAAAAGATTATATTTGTAATGTTTTTTTAATTTCTCGGTTTTTGTTTTAACCGATAATGAAGCTCTTTTTTTTTTTTGTTTCTCAAAAAGAATTAATTGGTTTTTTTCATATGAATCCAAACTTGGTGTATCTAGATTTTGAATCTTACGACTTTGATTGATCCGATTTCGCCACTTTTGGGACATAAATTTAGACAAGCTAGTCTGAGATAAATCATATTGATAGTGGCTACTTAACCAGTTTTTCCATTCAGTCAATTCTGCATTTCCATGTTCTTTATGCCTTGATTTGAAATGAAATATTCCTTGTGTTCCAAAAAAATTCTTTATTCTCTCTTTAAGAAAAACAGATGTTCGAGAATATTGAAGGACAAATTTCAAGGGATATTTGTAAATACCAGGTCTTTGTGATAATTTGTAAAATACATATGCTTGTGACAAGGAAACTATCTCACAAAAAGTCTTTGAATTTTTATTACCAATATTAGAAAACTTCTTTTTTATAGTCAAAATCCAATTCATTGGATTTTCATCAATTCCTTCGTGATTTGTTTGCTTAAAGTAACTGTATGTATTTTGCTTAAAGTAACTGTATGTATCAAGAATTCTTTGTTTTAATTGAAGTAATTCAAGACACATTTCGACAATATGGTTCGAAATATGAATGAGAATTTGAGAAAAAAGACTTTCAATGAACAATACCAAAAAAACGCGACCTTTCCGTATTAATCTCACATTTCTTCTTTTGACTATTTGCCAAAGGTTTTTTGAGGAGTCTACTCTTTTCTTAGCAAAACTCGCCTCGCTAGGACTAATATTTCTATCGGGTATTAAAAATTTGGTTTTCTTGTCGTTTGTTATTTTTTCAATTTGATTTCTAATTGTACTTGTCCTATCAGACAGATCCTGTATTTTTTGTTCTGTAAGTGAAGATTTTGTCCAAGCCATCGATTGAATTCGACTAGACGATTCATCAAAAATCTGATTCCTTATTAGAAAATTTTTCTTTTTTTGAGTTTCATTCAATTCATACCCTTCCCCCACTCCAAACTTGTTATTTAGATTTCCTTTTTCAAGTTGTTTGATTTTGATAAACGGATCTAGAATCCATTTTTCCTTTTTTGTTAACAATTGAAAACTTTTTTTTTTCGCTTCTCTAATTCGTTTTTCAAATTCTTTATAAATAGGTTCAAGAGGATGAGGTTCTTCTCGGGTAGCACCAAAAGGCCTTTCCGTTTCCATTCCCCAGATTGTTAAAAAAGAAGATTTTGCTTTTTTTCTTTTCTGTTGCATTGGCTCTTTCCGTTTCTGATGGGGTCCTAGTTGAAAACTGTACCGAAGACGGAAAGGGAAGAGGATTTTTATCTGCATACCGTCTGTTAACCAATTTTCCGGAAATTCTGTTTCGGATATTGTAACACCATTGTGAGTACAGTTAACATGAATTTCTCTGCCCCACGCCTTCCAATCTTCGTCCCAATCTTTGTACCACTCGGGGAATTGTTGGGGGAATTGACATGGAAATAATACAAAAAGGCTGAAGTTTTTGGCTATAATCAATGAGGGTAATACAATATATTTTCTAAGAATTGAGTGAGCTAGTAATAAATACCCCCTTACTGCGTGCGCATACGGAGTCCTATCCCACAGTTCTGCTATTTCTAGTCGCTCCTCCTCCGCGTTCTCCCTTTTTTCAGCTTCGTCCTCTGGCCCGTCCTCCCTTTCTTGTGCTTCGACCCCCCTTTCTTGCGCCTTGTCCTCTCCTTCTTGTGCCTCGTCTTCCTCGTACTCCCAAATTTGCACTTCCGCGCCTTTTCCTATCCAATTCCTAAAGATCCTAAAGATTGGATTCATAAAGATTGGATTCAGAATTTTCAGAATTTTCAGCATTGGGGAGAAAATTGTGTCTATTCTGTCCAAAAAAAGTGGGGAATGCAGATTTGTTTGAAATAGTTTCCAAGTAACTGTTTTACGTCTTTGAGCGCGTACGGAGCCTTTGATTAAATCTCGATTAAAATCTGATTGTTTCGAATAACGTATTAAAATATCCGTAGTATCCTTATCCTTATCATCATATTCCTCTGCCTTCCCCCGCTTCGTATAATAGTCCTTCCAATCAAAAATAAATACATTTTTGAAGGTTCTTGAAATAATCTGAGACCAGTCTGGGTCTTCTTCCTCCAGGGTCATTTTCTGCGAATCGTCAAGCAATTGATATGTCCATCGAGGAACCTTTTTCACAATTTCGTTTAGGTCAAGTCGCTCCTTTATGGTTTTTTGAATTGTTTGGTCCTTTGGTTCAGTTGTACTTGCACCGAATAAATATTGCACTTGATTTTCCGAATCCATTTTTCCTTGGTCTGAAAATACTGATTGTGCCTCAAATGTATCTAGTTTTTGTTCAAATTCTTGGTAATCGGGGAAAAGGGTACCATGAAACTTGTTTATCCACATTTTTTCGTTAGAATCCCCCGCAGGGGTAATTAAAGAATCATTTTCCTTCTCATTTTCCTTCTTATTTGCCTTTTTCTTCTTATTTTCCTTTTCCTTCTCATTTTCCTTCTTAACGCTTGGAGGTAATTTCGAGGTTGTTCCGCGAAAGGGCCCATTCAAAAAAGAATCGTACCTTTTAGGCAAGCATTCTTGTGCAGTCTCATCATTACATAATCGAGTCCTTTTTTCGAGTACATCCAAATCAAGAGATCCCCTTTTTAGAGCGTCAATTCGATGGAAAAGGTCGTTGCTCAGACTAGCTCTTTTTTGTTCATTGGTATAAATCCAATGATTATCCAATTCCTCAGAGGGGAGTTTTTCTGGTAGGTACAAAAACCCCTTTCTTTCTATCATTTCAAAAAAGGTTGACAAACTTGGTGGATATGTAAAAGAGATTCTTTGTTTTCCATCACTTCGGCATGTATAAAAAAAATAGTCTGACATTTCAGTTCTTAGAGCCTTTTGAAATCCATCACTTTTTATATATCGCAATGGTCGATTCCATCGGTTATAGTCGAAAAGAAAAGTTACAAGAGGCATTTCTGAACTGAAGAAGCCTTTCTTTTCTTTCAGTTTTTCATCTAGGTTGTTCGAATCTTCCGAAAAAAGGGAAAGGTCTGCCTCGGCGGATCTTTCTTGTCCCTGTTTGGAAGTTGTGTCTATTTCTATATCTGTTTCGTCCGCACTTTGGCCCCTTTCTACCGTTGCCGAGGTTTTTTTTTTTTTCTTTTTTTTATCCTCGGTCCTATTAAGTGACGGAATTCTGCCTAAATAGTAGACACAGGAGAGAAATAATAGAATGGTGAAGATTCGCTCCAGAGAATTTCGAAAGTCTGCCATACGGTAACTATTCAATCTAATAGAACGATTTTGTCGTATCCAGAACAATACCAACTCAAAACCTTTCATGCACAAAATGTGACCAATGAACCAACCAACAAAACTACTTGTTAAAAATAACATCTTGTTGTTGCATCGAAACATATAAATACTGATTACTCGGGGTAAGGTCGAACTCGGCAAAACGAAATGGTTGAATAGTGGAAAAATGATATTAGTAAGGAATACATATTGAGTGTATAAATTACGCATTGCATTTCTAGTGGTCGTTACCGAATCAAAAAATTCTTTGTCATTGCGCCAACAGAAATAAACCAAAAAATAGAGTAGACTTAGGATAGTTATTGTATGAGGTGTACCCAATGCTAGATGGAGAGGTGCATAATAGATCGATATGAACATGATAAGCTGCCCCATCAGAAAACCAGTTGTTGCGGATACATCCTTCTCGCTTCCTTCTTCCATAACCCGAGCTCGGAGAAGCAAGAGATATGAGGGCCCTATGGTCCCTGCAGTCAGAAATCCATAAAAGAGTCCGGCCACAACAACAGAATTGCTTATCTGCATACATAACCGCGCTAGAGTAACTAGTCGAAACATTGTTAACATAAGATTATCCCTCCCTTGGGTTTATTGAGTTTTAGAATGATGGAAATCTTTTTACGTTGAGTATAGATATAGAAGAGTATCGATATAGAAAGATATCGAATAAGACAGTTCGTAGAATTTCCCCTCACTATTTCCACTTACCCCTTTTCAACCGCATAAGATTTCCATAATATTGTTATTTATCTATTACATAAATCGACTCAAAATAGATTTCATGTAATGAAAAATAGATTTCATGTAATGAAAAATAGATTTCATGGAATAGTTTATCTTTCTTGCCGTCGCCTCTACCTCTCTAAGACAGTTGAGACCGAGCAGTAAAAAAAGCGCAATATTCAGCAAGAGAAACAGTGCCAAAAGGTGTTCTACGAATCCACAGAAACTAACCAAAAGTTTTCCTACCATGACAAAGTAAAGTCTGTTGGTCGATCTTAGAGAAGAAATATATTGAAGGTCGACCAAGCGGTCGATGACATTCCACCAGCCATATTGGGCTAGGCACATTTCGAACTGAATCAAACCTTTTACCAAAATTATAGAATCCCAGATTTTCTTTTTCCAAGGTGGCAAAAAATGCCCCATTAGAATTATTATTGTCACCAATATTAATACGGAAACGAAAATTACAGAATTGCTTATCTGCATATTGCTTATCTCCATACATAACCGCGCTAGAGTAACTAGTCGAAACATTGTTAACATAAGATTATCCCTCCCTAACATAAGATTATCCCTCCCTTGGGTTTATTGAGTTTTAGAATGATGGAAATCTTTTTACGTTGAGTATAGATATAGAAGAGTATCGATATAGAAAGATATCGAATAAGACAGTTCGTAGAATTTCCCCTCACTATTTCCACTTACCCCTTTTCAACCGCATAAGATTTCCATAATATTGTTATTTATCTATTACATAAATCGACTCAAAATAGATTTCATGTAATGAAAAATAGATTTGCTGTAATAGTTTATCTTTCTTGCCGTCGCCTCTACCTCCCTAAGACAGCGGAGACCGAGCAGTAAAAAAAGCGCAATATTCAGCAAGAGAAACAGTGCCAAAAGGCGTTCTACGAATCCACAGAAACTAACCAAAAGTTTTCCTACCATGACAAAGTAAAGTCCGTTGGTGGATCTTAGAGAAGAAATCTATTGAAGGTCACCCAAGCAGTCGATTACATTCCACCAGCCATATTGGGCTAGGCGCATTTCGAACTGAATCAAACCTTTGACCCACCCTAGTTTCCAAAGTCGCCAAACAAAAATTCCCTTTTTTCATCTTTCTTTTTCATCTTTCATCCTTTATTTTATTTTTTTATTTATTTTTTATTTATTAGTTGTTAATTTTTTTATTTATTAGTTGTTATTAGGTTTATTAGTTGTTATTAGTAAGTATGGCACATTAGTTGTTATTAGTTTATTAGTTGTTATTAGTAAGTATGGCACAAGAGAACAAATGAAATAAATTGCCATTACAAAGAAATATAGAAAAACAAGGAAATAATGAATATAAAATATTGCGACTTATGATAAAAAATTATGATAAAAAAAATCTTTTCTTTATTTTTTTTCTTTTCTTTATTTTTTATTTCTTTTTTAGGATGAAAAAAGGGAATTTTTGTTTGGCGACTTTGGAAACTAGGGTGGGTCAAAGGTTTGATTCAGTTCGAAATGCGCCTAGCCCAATATGGCTGGTGGAATGTAATCGACTGCTTGGGTGACCTTCAATAGATTTCTTCTCTAAGATCCACCAACGGACTTTACTTTGTCATGGTAGGAAAACTTTTGGTTAGTTTCTGTGGATTCGTAGAACGCCTTTTGGCACTGTTTCTCTTGCTGAATATTGCGCTTTTTTTACTGCTCGGTCTCCGCTGTCTTAGGGAGGTAGAGGCGACGGCAAGAAAGATAAACTATTACAGCAAATCTATTTTTCATTACATGAAATCTATTTTGAGTCGATTTATGTAATAGATAAATAACAATATTATGGAAATCTTATGCGGTTGAAAAGGGGTAAGTGGAAATAGTGAGGGGAAATTCTACGAACTGTCTTATTCGATATCTTTCTATATCGATACTCTTCTATATCTATACTCAACGTAAAAAGATTTCCATCATTCTAAAACTCAATAAACCCAAGGGAGGGATAATCTTATGTTAGGGAGGGATAATCTTATGTTAACAATGTTTCGACTAGTTACTCTAGCGCGGTTATGTATGGAGATAAGCAATATGCAGATAAGCAATTCTGTAATTTTCGTTTCCGTATTAATATTGGTGACAATAATAATTCTAATGGGGCATTTTTTGCCACCTTGGAAAAAGAAAATCTGGGATTCTATAATTTTGGTAAAAGGTTTGATTCAGTTCGAAATGTGCCTAGCCCAATATGGCTGGTGGAATGTCATCGACCGCTTGGTCGACCTTCAATATATTTCTTCTCTAAGATCGACCAACAGACTTTACTTTGTCATGGTAGGAAAACTTTTGGTTAGTTTCTGTGGATTCGTAGAACACCTTTTGGCACTGTTTCTCTTGCTGAATATTGCGCTTTTTTTACTGCTCGGTCTCAACTGTCTTAGAGAGGTAGAGGCGACGGCAAGAAAGATAAACTATTCCATGAAATCTATTTTTCATTACATGAAATCTATTTTTCATTACATGAAATCTATTTTGAGTCGATTTATGTAATAGATAAATAACAATATTATGGAAATCTTATGCGGTTGAAAAGGGGTAAGTGGAAATAGTGAGGGGAAATTCTACGAACTGTCTTATTCGATATCTTTCTATATCGATACTCTTCTATATCTATACTCAACGTAAAAAGATTTCCATCATTCTAAAACTCAATAAACCCAAGGGAGGGATAATCTTATGTTAACAATGTTTCGACTAGTTACTCTAGCGCGGTTATGTATGCAGATAAGCAATTCTGTTGTTGTGGCCGGACTCTTTTATGGATTTCTGACTGCAGGGACCATAGGGCCCTCATATCTCTTGCTTCTCCGAGCTCGGGTTATGGAAGAAGGAAGCGAGAAGGATGTATCCGCAACAACTGGTTTTCTGATGGGGCAGCTTATCATGTTCATATCGATCTATTATGCACCTCTCCATCTAGCATTGGGTACACCTCATACAATAACTATCCTAAGTCTACTCTATTTTTTGGTTTATTTCTGTTGGCGCAATGACAAAGAATTTTTTGATTCGGTAACGACCACTAGAAATGCAATGCGTAATTTATACACTCAATATGTATTCCTTACTAATATCATTTTTCCACTATTCAACCATTTCGTTTTGCCGAGTTCGACCTTACCCCGAGTAATCAGTATTTATATGTTTCGATGCAACAACAAGATGTTATTTTTAACAAGTAGTTTTGTTGGTTGGTTCATTGGTCACATTTTGTGCATGAAAGGTTTTGAGTTGGTATTGTTCTGGATACGACAAAATCGTTCTATTAGATTGAATAGTTACCGTATGGCAGACTTTCGAAATTCTCTGGAGCGAATCTTCACCATTCTATTATTTCTCTCCTGTGTCTACTATTTAGGCAGAATTCCGTCACTTAATAGGACCGAGGATAAAAAAAAGAAAAAAAAAAAAACCTCGGCAACGGTAGAAAGGGGCCAAAGTGCGGACGAAACAGATATAGAAATAGACACAACTTCCAAACAGGGACAAGAAAGATCCGCCGAGGCAGACCTTTCCCTTTTTTCGGAAGATTCGAACAACCTAGATGAAAAACTGAAAGAAAAGAAAGGCTTCTTCAGTTCAGAAATGCCTCTTGTAACTTTTCTTTTCGACTATAACCGATGGAATCGACCATTGCGATATATAAAAAGTGATGGATTTCAAAAGGCTCTAAGAACTGAAATGTCAGACTATTTTTTTTATACATGCCGAAGTGATGGAAAACAAAGAATCTCTTTTACATATCCACCAAGTTTGTCAACCTTTTTTGAAATGATAGAAAGAAAGGGGTTTTTGTACCTACCAGAAAAACTCCCCTCTGAGGAATTGGATAATCATTGGATTTATACCAATGAACAAAAAAGAGCTAGTCTGAGCAACGACCTTTTCCATCGAATTGACGCTCTAAAAAGGGGATCTCTTGATTTGGATGTACTCGAAAAAAGGACTCGATTATGTAATGATGAGACTGCACAAGAATGCTTGCCTAAAAGGTACGATTCTTTTTTGAATGGGCCCTTTCGCGGAACAACCTCGAAATTACCTCCAAGCGTTAAGAAGGAAAATGAGAAGGAAAAGGAAAATAAGAAGAAAAAGGCAAATAAGAAGGAAAATGAGAAGGAAAATGATTCTTTAATTACCCCTGCGGGGGATTCTAACGAAAAAATGTGGATAAACAAGTTTCATGGTACCCTTTTCCCCGATTACCAAGAATTTGAACAAAAACTAGATACATTTGAGGCACAATCAGTATTTTCAGACCAAGGAAAAATGGATTCGGAAAATCAAGTGCAATATTTATTCGGTGCAAGTACAACTGAACCAAAGGACCAAACAATTCAAAAAACCATAAAGGAGCGACTTGACCTAAACGAAATTGTGAAAAAGGTTCCTCGATGGACATATCAATTGCTTGACGATTCGCAGAAAATGACCCTGGAGGAAGAAGACCCAGACTGGTCTCAGATTATTTCAAGAACCTTCAAAAATGTATTTATTTTTGATTGGAAGGACTATTATACGAAGCGGGGGAAGGCAGAGGAATATGATGATAAGGATAAGGATACTACGGATATTTTAATACGTTATTCGAAACAATCAGATTTTAATCGAGATTTAATCAAAGGCTCCGTACGCGCTCAAAGACGTAAAACAGTTACTTGGAAACTATTTCAAACAAATCTGCATTCCCCACTTTTTTTGGACAGAATAGACACAATTTTCTCCCCAATGCTGAAAATTCTGAAAATTCTGAATCCAATCTTTATGAATCCAATCTTTAGGATCTTTAGGAATTGGATAGGAAAAGGCGCGGAAGTGCAAATTTGGGAGTACGAGGAAGACGAGGCACAAGAAGGAGAGGACAAGGCGCAAGAAAGGGGGGTCGAAGCACAAGAAAGGGAGGACGGGCCAGAGGACGAAGCTGAAAAAAGGGAGAACGCGGAGGAGGAGCGACTAGAAATAGCAGAACTGTGGGATAGGACTCCGTATGCGCACGCAGTAAGGGGGTATTTATTACTAGCTCACTCAATTCTTAGAAAATATATTGTATTACCCTCATTGATTATAGCCAAAAACTTCAGCCTTTTTGTATTATTTCCATGTCAATTCCCCCAACAATTCCCCGAGTGGTACAAAGATTGGGACGAAGATTGGAAGGCGTGGGGCAGAGAAATTCATGTTAACTGTACTCACAATGGTGTTACAATATCCGAAACAGAATTTCCGGAAAATTGGTTAACAGACGGTATGCAGATAAAAATCCTCTTCCCTTTCCGTCTTCGGTACAGTTTTCAACTAGGACCCCATCAGAAACGGAAAGAGCCAATGCAACAGAAAAGAAAAAAAGCAAAATCTTCTTTTTTAACAATCTGGGGAATGGAAACGGAAAGGCCTTTTGGTGCTACCCGAGAAGAACCTCATCCTCTTGAACCTATTTATAAAGAATTTGAAAAACGAATTAGAGAAGCGAAAAAAAAAAGTTTTCAATTGTTAACAAAAAAGGAAAAATGGATTCTAGATCCGTTTATCAAAATCAAACAACTTGAAAAAGGAAATCTAAATAACAAGTTTGGAGTGGGGGAAGGGTATGAATTGAATGAAACTCAAAAAAAGAAAAATTTTCTAATAAGGAATCAGATTTTTGATGAATCGTCTAGTCGAATTCAATCGATGGCTTGGACAAAATCTTCACTTACAGAACAAAAAATACAGGATCTGTCTGATAGGACAAGTACAATTAGAAATCAAATTGAAAAAATAACAAACGACAAGAAAACCAAATTTTTAATACCCGATAGAAATATTAGTCCTAGCGAGGCGAGTTTTGCTAAGAAAAGAGTAGACTCCTCAAAAAACCTTTGGCAAATAGTCAAAAGAAGAAATGTGAGATTAATACGGAAAGGTCGCGTTTTTTTGGTATTGTTCATTGAAAGTCTTTTTTCTCAAATTCTCATTCATATTTCGAACCATATTGTCGAAATGTGTCTTGAATTACTTCAATTAAAACAAAGAATTCTTGATACATACAGTTACTTTAAGCAAAATACATACAGTTACTTTAAGCAAACAAATCACGAAGGAATTGATGAAAATCCAATGAATTGGATTTTGACTATAAAAAAGAAGTTTTCTAATATTGGTAATAAAAATTCAAAGACTTTTTGTGAGATAGTTTCCTTGTCACAAGCATATGTATTTTACAAATTATCACAAAGACCTGGTATTTACAAATATCCCTTGAAATTTGTCCTTCAATATTCTCGAACATCTGTTTTTCTTAAAGAGAGAATAAAGAATTTTTTTGGAACACAAGGAATATTTCATTTCAAATCAAGGCATAAAGAACATGGAAATGCAGAATTGACTGAATGGAAAAACTGGTTAAGTAGCCACTATCAATATGATTTATCTCAGACTAGCTTGTCTAAATTTATGTCCCAAAAGTGGCGAAATCGGATCAATCAAAGTCGTAAGATTCAAAATCTAGATACACCAAGTTTGGATTCATATGAAAAAAACCAATTAATTCTTTTTGAGAAACAAAAAAAAAAAAGAGCTTCATTATCGGTTAAAACAAAAACCGAGAAATTAAAAAAACATTACAAATATAATCTTTTATCACATAAATATATTAATTATGGAGAACGAAAGGATTTTTCTATTTATGGATTGCCATTACAAGGAAATGAAGGTCACGGTATTTCCTCGAAGTACATCACGTATAAACCTGATTTTTTTTCTATCCGGAGATATAGTAGAAAAAATTCGGATAGAAAATATTTGGATTGGCAAATCATCTGTTTTCTAAAGACGAGACATATTGAGACCTGGATCAATAAAAAAACTAAGATTGCGACTCATTATTCTCCAATAATTAATACAATTGATAAAAAAGATCTTTTTTATTATGCGATTCATAAACAAGTCAAGTCATCCCAAAACAAAAATGAATCCCAAAACAAAAATGAATCCCAAAACAAAAATAAAATAAAAAACCATCCTTTTGACTGGATGGGAATGAATAAAGCAAGACTAACTCAAACTCAGCGCAGTAAGAAATCGATTTATGAAAAATATAGGATGAACCCGTGGATCATACCAATCAAATTACTTCTTTTCGAGTTTAATAACAATCAAAACATCCGTGATAGTCGTGAAAAAAAAAATACCAAAAAAGAAAATACCAAAAAAGAAAAAGAAAAAAAGGATCTTGAATTAGAGAATCAAGAAAAAAAAAAATTAGAGAATCAAGAAGAAAACAAATCGCCTGGCCAAGAAAATCCTAGATTAAATCGACCAACCCAAGGGAAGACTAATCAACCAAATCAACAACAAGATGTTAAACAAGAGTCTGGCGCATCAGACATTGAAAAAGATAAAAAGCAGAAAACGCAAGGGACGAAGAAGTGGAAACCACTAACCGACCTAGACATCTTCCTGCAAAAGAAAAGTTACATGGGTTTTCAGTTGACATGGACCAATCTTTTTGAGGAAAATGTAATCACTGTTATCAATATCTCTAGTTTCCTGCTTAGGATGAGAGATCCAAGGGAACTGGCTATATCCTTTTTTCGAAGAAAAGAAATGCCTCTGTCGATTCTAAAGTATGAGAAACCTAAACTGACTCTGGAAAGTGAATCTGAACTGACTCTGGAAAGTGAACCTGAACTGACTCTGGAAAGTGAACTTAAACCTACTCTGGAAAGTGAACTTAAACCTACTCTGGAAAGTGAACTTAAACCTACTCTGGAAAGTGAACTTAAACCTACTCTGGAAAGTGAACTTAAACCTACTCTGGAAAGTGAACTTAAGCTGACTCTGGAAAGTGAACTTAAACCTACTCTGGAAAGTGAACTTAAGCTTACTCTGGAAAGTGAACCTGCACCTCCAATTCTATTTCCTAAAGCACTAAACAGTGGAGAAATAGTAATCAAACTAGTTCGTATACCTAAAAAATGGGATGGTCCATTAATTATGTATCAAACCATAGCTCTTTCATTGATCTATAAGAATAAACACCCAATTACTATTAATAGAAAAACGAATCGAAAATGCCAAGAAAAACAAAATGTTGATAGGAATAATTTTTCTGAATTCATTACAAAAACAAAAGAGGAAAAGATGGTTGGTAATATAGATGAAAATAGTTATGATTTGCTTGTTCCTGAAAACATTTCATCTCCTAGACGTCGTAGAGAATTGCGAATTCTAATTTGTTTAAATTGCGGGAAGGGAAATCTAGATATTGTGGGTAAAAAGAAAGTATTTTGCAACGAGAACAACGTAAGGAACTGTAGTCCACTTTTAACTAATAGTAAGCATCTTGATATAGATACAACTCAATTCATGAAATTGAAAGTTTTTCTTTGGCCAAATTACCGATTAGAAGATTTAGCTTGTATGAATCGCTATTGGTTTGATACTAGTAATGGTAGCCGTTTCAGTATGTTAAGGATACAGATGTATCCACGCTTGAGAATTGGTTGATAATTTACTTATCAATCGAAGCAAATCCCAGCGAGTTCTTTACAAGACCTAGACCTGCACTTGATCACAATAGCTGGAAATTAGGGTACAAGATACAGCTTCCTCCGAACACATACATAAGATCTCTTTCTTATGTATGTGGAACCGTGAGCTGTGGATCAATGCATTCAGTGCATTTTCAGTAGAGCTAGTTTCCATTTCAAATCGATCCGCGGATGTCTGAAACCGAAACACAAGGATCTCTATTTATGGAAATTTACATAGTGAAATCCGATGAAGCAGATGCTTTTTTTCGATCTTATCTAATCAATTGGATGACTGATTCCGCAAGGTTCCAATAATATAATAATGGGGCTATGAGAGTTACTTTAGATAGAGTTGTGGAATATGTTACAAGATACAGTTTCCTCCGAACACATACATAAGAGCTTTTCTCTTTCTTATGTATGTGGAACTGTGATCTGTGGATATGGGTTTCGCGGTTTTGTGGGTGGAGAATTATACGTTACTATGCATAGACGAATCCAATTTCAAATTGGATTGATTATTAATTAATTAAATCAACATTAGTGTGTATTGTATCCTAAATGAAAATGAATGTCATTATTTTTATTGATTGGTCAAATCGATATCTGTAATCTGTAGAAACTAAAAAAAAAATAAGGAAGGGAGGGAGAAGGACTCTTTTTATGGTAAAAAGTACATTCATTTCAGTTATTTCGCAAGAAGAAAACAAGGGGTCTGTTGAATTTCAAGTATTCAGTTTCACCAATAAACTAAAGAAAGTAACTTCACATTTGAAATTACACAAAAAAGATTATTTATCTCAGAGAGGTCTACAGAAAACTCTGGGAAAACGTCAACGGTTGCTAACCTATTTGTCAAATAAAAATAGAGTACGTTATAAAGAATTAATAGATCAGTTGGATATTCGGGAGTTAAAAACTCGTTAAGTTAAGTGATAAGTTAATTGGAAGAGCCCTTGTAGCATTATTTGATTTTTCAGAGCTCGAATTTTGATGAACTCTATTTCGTTTTCAGCAATTCATAGAATACTGATCCTGAATCGGGGAAAACGCATATGAATGTACCGACTACAAAAAAAGACCTCATGATAGTCAATATGGGTCCTCACCACCCATCAATGCATGGCGTTCTTCGCCTCATCATTACTCTCGACGGTGAAAATGTTATTTACTGTGAACCTATATTGGGTTATTTACACAGAGGGATGGAAAAAATTGCGGAAAACCGAACAATTATACAATATCTACCTTATGTAACACGTTGGGATTATTTAGCGACTATGTTTACAGAGGCAATAACAGTAAACGCCCCAGAACGTTTGGGAAATATTCAAGTACCTAAAAGAGCTAGCTATATCAGAGTCATTATGTTGGAATTGAGTCGGATAGCTTCTCATCTGTTATGGCTCGGCCCTTTTATGGCAGATATTGGTGGGCAGACGCCTTTCTTCTATATTTTCAGAGAGAGAGAATTGATATATGATCTATTCGAAGCTGCCACAGGTATGCGACTGATGCATAATTTTTTTCGTATCGGAGGAATCGCTGCTGATTTACCTCATGGTTGGGTAGATAAATGTTTGGATTTCTGTGAGTATTTTTTAACAGGAATTGCTGAATATCAAAAGCTTATTACGCGGAATCCTATTTTTTTGGGCCGAGTTGAAGGAGTGGGCATTATTAGTGGGGAGGAAGCCATAAATTGGGGTTTATCTGGGCCAATGCTACGGGCTTCCGGACTCCAATGGGATCTTCGTAAAATTGATCATTATGAGTGTTATGATGAATTTGATTGGGAAGTACAATGGCAAAAAGAGGGGGATTCATTAGCCCGTTATTTCGTCCGAATCAGTGAAATGATGGAATCCATAAAAATGATTCAACAAGCTCTAGAAGGACTTCCTGGGGGGCCCTATGAGAATTTAGAAGTCCGGCGCTTTGGCAGAGAAAGGGATTCAGAGTGGAATGATTTTGAATATCGATTCATTAGTAAAAAACCATCTCCGGCTTTTGAATTGTTGAAACAAGAGCTTTATATGAGAGTGGAGGCTCCAAAGGGAGAATTGGGAATTTTTCTGATAGGGGATCAGAGTCTTTTTCCCTGGAGATGGAAAATTCGTCCACCGGGTTTTCTCAATTTGCAAATTCTTCCTCAGCTAGTTAAAAGAATGAAATTGGCGGATATTATGACGATACTAGGGAGTATAGATATCATTATGGGAGAAGTTGATCGTTGAAATGATAATTGATACAACGGAAGTACGGGCTATTAATTCTTTTTCTCGATTGGAATCCTTAAAAGAGGTGTATGGACTCACACGCTTGCTTGTACCTATTTTTATTCCTCTATTTGGAATCACAATAGGGATATTCATAATTGTGTGGTTAGAAAGAAAAATATCTGCAGGAGTACAACAACGTATAGGACCTGAATACGCAGGTCCTTTTGGAATTCTGCAAGCTCTAGCCGATGGGACAAAACTCCTTTTTAAAGAGGATCTTCTACCATCTAGAGGAGATATTCGTTTATTTAGTCTCGGACCGTCCATAGCAGTTATATCCATTTTACTAAGTTATTCAGTAATTCCTTTTAGCTACCGGCTTGTTCTAGCGGATCTCAGTATAGGTGTTTTTTTATGGATTGCTGTTTCAAGTATTGCTCCTTTTGGACTTCTTATGTCAGGATATGGTTCGAATAATAAATATTCCTTTTTAGGTGGTCTACGAGCTGCTGCTCAATCGATTAGTTATGAAATACCATTAACTCCATGTGTTTTATCCATATCTCTACGTGCGATTCGTTTGGACATGAGCTGTTACCTATTTCTTTGATTTCTAGGAAAGAAAGAAGTGAAATGGATTGAGTAGATATCTTCATTTTTTGATTCATCATTCCGGATAATGAACTCAATCAGATAAGTTCTATGAGTGAAACAAAACAGCTTATAAATTTGCAGTAAAAAGATGAAGTCTCATTCCCTATGTGCGAGAGTTAAGCATCCATAAGCATAATAAATTACCCCAAGATTAGTTGATTAGCAATCAGGGTTTGACGCGGTTAGAAAAGAGCAACTATATGGAGTTTTCACTATTGTCTGTCATAACGGGGTTTTGGCAAAAATGAGTGGGCGGTTAGGAATACTAAGGTACATAATGGATTCGTAATGGAGATAATCTAAGTTACCTAAATAGGTCTCTCCGCATAAAAGGAATTGGGGTGGGGGCTTTAAGTTAGTAGAAACGATCAAGCAGTACTTCCCCAGGATCCCGATCCTGAGTATGCTCCTACCCATTGGTTAAAGAAATGGCTATCAGAAACGAAGTAACCTTTTTTTAGAGCTTCCTTGTCTTTTTCTATGAAATGTGAAAGAAGAACCGGAACGAAAGAAATATGCAATAGAAAAGAAAAATACGAAATATTTGATCTATATCATACAGAGAGAATTATTCTCATGATTCCTGAACTAATGTAATGCCTAATCTTTTTTCGTAATCGAAAAAAGGTCGCAATTGATACAATGAGTATTTTCTTTTTATTGAAGGATTAAGGTATTACGGAACTAAGCGAAATTACATTTTTTGAAATTCGAAATATACATTAGAAATAGAAAGGGTGAGATCAATTCAGAAGCATCTTTTTGTTATTATAGCCGACAGAATTGGATTGGTATAATGTGGGACTCTTCGATCCATCTTTCCTCTATCTACTCAACTACTATATCGAGAGAATAACGAGCCCGTCCTTAGATTTTTTTATGACGACCACTGAGGAGCCGTATGAGGTGAAAGTCTCATGTACGGTTCTGCAATAGCGATGGCAGCAGTGATGTTATCACCGACTATGATTATCTAACAGTTCAAGTACAGTTGAAATAGTTGAGGCACAGTCCAAATATGGTTTTTGGGGTTGGAATCTGTGGCGTCAACCTATAGGATTTACGGTTTTTCTAATTTCTTCCCTAGCCGAATGTGAAAGATTACCCTTTGATTTACCAGAAGCGGAGGAAGAATTAGTAGCAGGTTATCAAACCGAATATTCGGGTATCAAATTTGGTTTATTTTACGTTGCTTCCTATCTAAATCTACTAGTCTCTTCATTATTTGTAACAGTTCTTTACTTGGGCGGTTGGAATCCCTCTATTCCGTTCCTATTCATTCCTCATTTTTTCCGAATAAATGAACTGAGTGGAGTCTTTGGAACAACAATTGGTATTTTCATTACATTAGCAAAAGCTTATTTGTTCCTGTTCATTTCTATCACAACAAGATGGACTTTGCCTAGGATGAGAATGGACCAATTATTAAATCTTGGGTGGAAATTTCTTTTACCTATTTCCCTCGGGAATCTCTTATTGACAACTTCTTTCCAACTCCTTTCGCTGTAAAGACATAAGACATTCATTGTATTTTTGATTCATAAGTTTTCTTAAACAAGAGAAAGAAAATGTCAATTATTCCTAGAGATTTACGATATGCTTCCTATGATAACTGGGTTCATGAATTATGGTCACCAAGCCGTAAGAGCTGCAAGGTATATCGGCCAAAGTTTCATAATTACCTTATCTCATACGAGTCGTTTACCTGTAACTATTCAATATCCCTATCAAAAATGGATTCCATCAGAGCGTTTCCGCGGTCGAATCCACTTTGAATTTGATAAATGCATTGCTTGTGAAGTATGTGTTCGTGTATGTCCTATAGATCTACCCACTGTTGATTGGAGATTGGAACCCGAAATTCGAAAGAAACGATTACTTAATTATAGTATTGATTTCGGAATATGTATATTTTGTGGTAATTGTGTCGAGTATTGTCCAACAAATTGTTTATCAATGACTGAGGAATATGAACTTTCTACTTATAATCGTCACGAATTGAATTATAATCAAATTGCCTTGGGTCGGTTACCAATGTCAGTAATTGGAGATTCCTTAATTCGAACCATTATGACTTCGACTCAAATCAAATAAAAAATGGGTAAACCGCTTGATTCAATTACCAATTACTCCAATTTCCGATTACTATTACTAAATACTAAAGGAGCAAATCTTCCATTCTGCTCGGCGAATAAGTAAAAGTCCTAGCTATTGATGTCAGATTCATTGCTCAGAATCATGTCTTGCAAAAATACATTATCCGTGATTTTTTCGAAATCTACATCTCTCTAAATTAAGAATATTTATTATATATCTAGAGAATTTCTATATCAACCCCCAATCTAGGATTGGATTCCATTCAGAGCATATCCTAAAAAGAGTCGGGTAACCTATTTTTTCCCGGTCTGGTCAAAAAGATCATGAACCATTTAAGCTTATTTCTCTATTATTTGCCATATAATGGATTTCACTGGACCAATACATGATTTTCTTTTAGTATTTTTGGGATCGGTTCTTCTATTAGGAGGTCTGGGAGTGGTATTACTTACCAATCCCATTTTTTCTGCCTTTTCCTTGGGGTTGGTTCTGGTTTGTATATCCCTATTCCATATTCCATCGAATTCCCATTTTGTAGCTGCTGCACAGCTCCTTATTTACGTAGGGGCCATAAATGTGTTAATCGTATTCGCTGTGATGTTCATGAATGATTCAGAATATTACAAGGATTTCGGTCTTTGGACCGTTGGAGAAGGAGTCACTTCCCTGGTTTGTACAAGTCTTTTTGTTTCACTAATTACTACTGTCCCAGATACTTCATGGTACGGGATTATTTGGACTACAAGATCAAACCAGATTTTAGAGCAGGATTTTGTAAATAATGGTCAACAAATTGGGACTCATTTATCAACAGATTTTTTTCTTCCCTTTGAACTCATTTCTATAATTCTTTTAGTTGCCTTAATAGGTGCAATTGTTATGGCACGTCAGTAATAAAAAGAAGGAGTTCGAATGAAAGAGTTCTGTCCTCTCAAAAGACTTCCTTCTTATCACACCCATTTTCCTTCACTTCAATTCCATTTTTCATGTATAAAATAGAAATGGTTTTAGTTCACTCTATTCTAGTACCAATACCTTCCTTTGTTCTGCACTTGTGAGATTCTAGTCAATAAAATGGATTAAGGTGGAGTTTTTGTTCCTATTGAAAGCAAATAAATCCAGATTGATAAGGGGTTGGTCAATGATGCTTGAACATGAGCTTGTTTTGAGTGCCTATTTATTTTCTATCGGTATTTATGGATTGATCACAAGTCGAAATATGGTCAGAGCACTTATGTGTCTTGAGCTTATACTGAATGCGGTTAATTTGAATTTCGTAACATTTTCTGATTTCTTTGATAGTCGCCAATTAAAAGGAGACATTTTCGCGATTTTTGTGATAGCTATTGCAGGCGCTGAAGCCGCTATTGGACCTGCGATTGTTTCGTCAATTCATCGTAACAGAAAATCCACTCGTATCAATCAATCGAACTTGCTGAATAAATAGCGGTAATCATCTAAATACTGAATAGAATATTCACCAATTCAAATTGGTATGTACGATAGAAACAAACATAGGCCCATGTTTGCTAAAACGTAATAAATCAAAGTATCTTGGACCGCTATCATGAGCAGATCCAGAAGTAGATTGATTCGAAATCGATTCTGGTAAACCCTCGATTCGTCTGGTGTCTACCATATATGATTCCTTTATGATTTTACTAGATCGAAAATTTATGACGTTCAAAAAGTGGATAGATACCATGTCACATTCAGTAAAGATTTATGATACATGTATAGGGTGTACTCAATGTGTGCGAGCCTGCCCCACAGATGTATTAGAAATGATACCTTGGGACGGATGTAAAGCTAAGCAAATTGCTTCTGCCCCAAGAACGGAAGACTGTGTAGGTTGTAAGAGGTGTGAATCCGCTTGTCCAACAGATTTCTTGAGTGTCCGGGTTTATTTATGGCATGAGACAACGCGAAGCATGGGGCTAGCTTATTGATACGTTCTAGAAAACTCTACTTGAACCCATTTTTTTCTCCTTACCGACAAAAACCCGTACTCGATCAAATTATTTCGAGCACGGGTTTTTTGGTCAAAGTGTATCTTGTCTTTACCACGAATTCTTTTCCTTGGTTAACAATAATTGTGATTTTGCCGATATCCGCGGGTTCTTCCATTTTCTTTTTTCCTCATAGGGGAAATAAGATGATTCGGTGGTATACTCTATCTATATGCGCAATCGATCTACTTCTAACGACCTATGCATTCTGTTATCATTTCCAATTTGACGATCCCTTAATCCAATTAGAACAGGATTTTAGATGGATCCATTTTTTGGATTTTCACTGGAGACTCGGAATCGATGGACTTTCCATCGGACCCGTTTTACTGACGGGATTCATCACTACTTTAGCGACTTTAGCGGCTCGGCCAGTGACTCGGGATTCACGATTGTTCCATTTCCTGATGTTAGCAATGTACAGCGGCCAAATAGGATCATTTTCTTCTCGAGATCTTTTACTTTTTTTTATCATGTGGGAGTTCGAATTAATTCCTGTTTACCTACTTCTATCCATGTGGGGAGGAAAGAAACGTTTGTACTCAGCTACAAAGTTTCTTTTGTACACTGCGGGGGGTTCTGTTTTTCTATTAATGGGAGTTCTGGGCATGGGTTTCTATGGTTCCAACGAAGCAACCTTACATTTTGAAACCTCAGCGAATCAATCGTATCCGGTGGCATTGGAAATACTATTCTATTTTGGATTTCTTATTACTTATGCTGTCAAATCACCGATTATACCCTTACATACATGGTTACCAGATACCCATGGGGAGGCACATTACAGTACGTGTATGCTTCTAGCCGGAATCTTATTAAAAATGGGAGCGTATGGATTGGTTCGGATCAATATGGAATTCTTACCCCACGCTCATTCTATATTTTCTCCCTGGTTGATGATAATAGGTACAGTTCAAATAATCTATGCAGCTTCAACATCTCCTGGCCAACGCAATTTAAAAAAGAGAATAGCCTATTCTTCTGTATCTCATATGGGTTTTACAATTATAGGAATTGGTTCGATAACCGATACAGGACTAAATGGAGCCATTTTACAAATCATTTCTCACGGATTTATTGGTGGTGCGCTTTTTTTCTTGGCAGGAACGAGTTACGATAGAATACGTCTTGTTTATCTCGACGAAATGGGCGGAATAGCTATCCCAATGCCTAAAATATTTACAATGTTCAGTAGCTTCTCGATGGCTTCTCTTGCATTGCCGGGAATGAGTGGTTTTGTTGCCGAATTGGTAGTCTTTTTTGGAGTAATTACCAGTCCAAAATCTCTTTTAATGCCAAAAATACTCATTACTTTTGGAATGGCAATTGGAATGATAGTAACTCCTATTTATTCATTATCTATGTCACGCCAGATGTTCTATGGATACAAGCAATTTCCCGCCCCAAACTCTTCTTTTTTGGATTCTGGACCACGAGAACTTTTTGTTTCGATCTGTATCTTTCTACCCGTAATAGGGATTGGTATTTATCCGGATTTCCTTCTCTCACTATCCGTTGACAAGGTAGAAGCTATCCTATCGAATTACTTTTATTCGATAAGATAGTTTTCATGAATAAGATAGAAAATAATGCTATGATTTCAAAAACCATTCGCTGGACAATGAAAAAAAAGAAGTCTTCTTTTTCCTTATCTTAAGGAAAAAGAAAATGAAGTCCATTCGAATCAGATACGTTTGGAGTTTTTGAGAACCATTTGCATCCAGTAGTGATTCAAATGGTTCTAAAAAACTCACACAAACTTCAGACTATGTTCCTCTAGATTGGGTCGCTTCTTCAATTCGATGTTAATGTGAATGAGCCATAACTATGTAATCCTATTCCTAATAGATTGACCCCAAAATAACATAGCCAAATTATAAGAAATCCAAGAGAAGCCACAATTGCGGAATTCGTGCCTTGAACATTTTGATTTGTTCTCATATGTAAATAAATTGCAAATAGGGTCCAAGTAATAAATGCCCAAGTTTCCTTGGGATCCCAATTCCAATATGACCCCCATGCCTCATTAGCCCATACCGCGCCCGAAAGAATACCTATGGTTAAAAAGAGAAACCCTAGACTAATGACACGATAACTCCAACGATCCAATTGCTGAATCAACTGATACATGTGATAATTTCTAAATGAAAGAAAAAAAGTGTTTCGTAAAACACTGCCTCTTTCATTTGCGTATTGGATCTCATCAAAAACAAATGACCCTGTTAATAAATGATTTCTTTTGCCAAAAATATCTATGCGTGTTCGAAATGTAATGACTAGAAGCGCTACTGAGAATAACGAGCCGCATAAAAGAGCTGCATAGCTCAATACCATCATACTTACGTGCATCATTAACCACTGAGATTGGAGAGCAGGTACTAATATTGTGGATTGATGCATTTCTGATAAAAGACCAGAAGTAACAAAGCCTTGAGTCAAAATAGTACTTGGCGCGGTTATTGCGCTTAAATGGGTTTTTTGATTCCTAAAATGTGGAACCATATGAATAATGGAAAAACCCCACGAAAGAAACATTACTGATTCATATAAATCACTTAAGGGGAAATGTCCCGAAGAAATCCAACGAGTAACTAACAATCCTGTTATACAGAAAAAGGTAGCTATCATGCCTTTTTCTGACGAATTAGAGAGTCCTAGCGTTTCGTAGACTAATAATAAGGTTAGTAAATAAATACTAATTACAATTGAAACAATCGAAAAAGAAATGTGAGTGAATATATGTTGTAAAGTCGAGAATATCATAAAAAAATCCTAAAATAAAAAAGAAAAGAGGGATCCTTCAAGACTGGAATGGAAATAAGGAATTCCATTCATTATTCATTATAATGATTTATTGTATCTCTTTTCGAAGATGCCGCCACTCGGACTCGAACCGAGATGCTCTAGCACTGCTTCCTAAGAGCAGCGTGTCTACCGATTTCACCATAGCGGCTTACTCGAAAACATAATAGCCCATCCATATTCAATCGTCGAGATTCTAAGGAGTCAATTCAATCAAATCTTTTTTAGGGAATCTGACAATCAATGAAAAAACACTCGTTTAAATTACTAATTGAACATTCAACAATCATTCGTATTGTGGGATCGTAGGGTGTTAGGTTTCACTTTCACAAAGAGCTTTCCATTGGTTTCACTTCGCCTGGCATGGAAATGCAGCAGTTGGAACTAGATAGTTCTGTCCTCTATCCAGGCATAGAACTAAAAGGTTTCAATCTTTCTCGGAATTTTAGCGTACTTCAAAAAAAAAATTCTATATTTCTAAAGAAAAGAAAGCTCTCAAGATCTATATTTCTAAAGAAAAGAAAGCTCTCAAGATCTATATTTCTATATTTCTAAAGAAAAGAAAGCTCTCAAGATCTATATTTCTATATTTCTAAAGAAAAGAAAGCTCTCAAGATCTATATTCTATATATAGATATAGATCTTGATGGATTCCACAGCCCAAATATAGGACCCTTATTTGGACTACATATTAGGAATACATAATCCAAAAAAATCCTTCCTAAAGGAAAAAGAAGACTTTTCTTTTCGTTAGTGGATTATGAAAAGTGAATCGATGAGGAAAATGACAACCCCCATCTCACAAATTAGAAAAACCTACTAAAAAGAAAGCGAAAACTTTGTATCTTGTCCTTCACTACTTCGTCAAAAAATGGAGAATACAGTAAGCAGAGGACTTCTTATTCTGCATACCGCAATAACCAGTCCCGTCTCGTATTGATCCGTTGAAAAGAAAAATATGAGTTAATGGAAATCCTTCATTTTAGACATAACAATTCAGGGAGTCATATTGATTCAGATTCTTCCAAGACTTGGTTCTTTTTTTTTTTTGTCGTACAAAAAACTTTTTGAATTCCCGGTAGAAAGAGATTTCGCTAATGAAAATGCTTTTCTCGCTGCCCAATACCCCTTTTTTTTCCAAATATTTTTACGAATACGCTTTTTTGACAGAGAAGTACGTTTCTTTGGAACCGCCATTCAAAAATGAGGAGGTTGCTCATTGTTTAGAGTTGGATGTGAAAGACATGTATTGTTCGGATTATTATTCTTTTTATTTTATTCTATTTATTCTCTAAATGATACTTCCTTGATAACATACTAATGGATATACGCGTGCCTCGCATAGAATATTCCTAGGTAAAAAATGGGATAGGTTCTTTTTTAGGGGAACCTTTTTTACAACATACAATATCCGAAGAAAGAAGAATTCCTACTGATTGGTACCTTTCTATCCGAACCCTCATTCGAATCTATATCGTAAGAAAGTTTTTCGAATTCCCCCTAAATACTTAGTTCCACTATAGCTCGTCCGCCACTGAAAGGCACAAAAAGAGCAATAGCAATACACAAACAAGAATTCAAATTCTTGTTTGTGTATTGCTCTGCACCTTTCAAGAGTGGTGGATTAATCCCGAATCCGAAGAAGAGTCCTTTGGGAATTTAAAGGAGCCGTTGTTCGAGTGATAGCAGTATTTCCAAGATTGCTAAGATAAGTACTTCTGCCATTTTTCGATTCGAGAGTGCGGAGATTTTTCCACAAAAGACTAGTTTGATTCGTCTGAGCCTTATCAAGAGTGAATGCGGGCCCGTAACCGTGTTTTAGTCTTTTTTTTCTGACTCGAGGATAAGTGTCTTCCAAAATAGTCATCTCTCTTGATACGGAGCCGATTTCCGCAATGATAGTTTGAATGACTCGCTGTTCCTGTTTTATCTCCGAAGCCAAAGACATCGGTATTGATTCGCGGTCCCAGCGCATTTTTTTGTAGGTGCTCTCGAGTGTACAGCTTTTATCCAAACTAGCATCGATGAGCTTTCTTTTTGCGCGGATCAGGGCGTATGCCAATGCCCATGCTTCGATAGCAGGATCCAAATCCTCGATCCGGTTAGATTGTCGGATCTGCGCGCGGTGGGCATTCTTATGTCGGATCTCCGCGAGGCGGGCATTGTTACTTTCGGAATATGAAGGAACCATCGCGTTAGTCCGCCTGAGCTCCTTATTTCTTGATTCGAGCTTGTTGAGCTTTTTCCATACCTCAGCATTATAAAACTCGAACGGGACTCCGTGACCCTGTGCTACGTGTTCTCTGACTACTGGATAGGTATGCCGGAAGAGCTCTTTTTTGATTCTTAAGGATTCCAATTCATCAAACAGGGTTTGACGAACCCGTTTTTCCGTGAATATCCCCAAATACAGGGGGAAGAGTTCCGATTGGGGATCCCCTTTCGTTTCCGTATACATAGCCTCGAGCGTACAGCTTTTCTCACAACTATAATGGAGAAGCTGTATTTTTGCGAGGATCAGCTCGTTTGCCCATTCCCATGTCTTCACTTGGATGGAAGTCTCCATTGGATCCGTCGCTTCCTCGAGTCGAGCAGTATCGGATTCTTCCACTGGGTCTGTGTCTCTGATAACACAGGTTGTGGAAGGAGGGCTCGCGCTTGTTTTTGCGGAAGAGAAAAAGCCCCACAGTCTCCAACCTCCGAAGGTGCCGAGAGGTAGAACCACCGTCATCATGATAAGGACCTGTAGTAACCCGCTTATATTGGGTTTTTTCATAAATCAAAGTTCCTATAAAAAGAAAGTTCAATCCAAATCCAAAAGAGGATTCGATGAACAAATTATGCAGTCATATCCAAGAAGTAGATTCGTAGAGGTACCGTGACCTCAAGGTTATGAGCCTTGCGAGCTACCAAGCTGCTCGACTCCGCTCTGAAAGAACTGGGAACTAATAGACAAAGAAGGCAAGGGTGTGCCCCTTGACCCTAGACTCTACAAATAGAATAATATCCCATTTATACAGAATGGTCAAGGGGCCCTCTAGGATCATGGATCATAGAAATCGAGAAAAACGTGAAAGCATATTTGAGACGCCATTGCAATTGCCGGAACTACTAGGCCCACTAAAGGGCCACTGTAAAGGCACAAAAAGAGAAAGGCACAAAAAGAGCCGGGTAGCCCCCCAATTGAGACCCGTTATCCCTCCAAAAGCCACTGCAAAGGCGCCGGCCACTTTTCCCAACCAATTATCCCACATGGTACGTACTCCCTCCCTTTTCCCGGCCAGTCCCTACCTAGACAGTAGGAAACTTTCAAAATAACCGGGAATTCTGAATAGCTAACACATTTGTCTTAGAATATGCCGGGCGGATCCTGCCACGGAAGCCCGAAATCTTGTTCTTCGCCCGGCGCAATCAGTCGATTGCCTGAACGGGAAGGAGGGGCCGTCCGGTTCTCGTGGAGTCTCCTCAGGTTGATGGAACTTTGTCTCAAGTTAACTGCAGGGAGTTGACTGTTCCTGTGGATGTGGAGGGATGCAGTTCGACCCGTTCCGTTGTTTGGGGCCGGGGCCTCCACTAATACTAATCGGGACTTCCTTTCGTCTAAAATGGAAAGTTCTGCCGTTAACACGCAACAAGATTCATAGAATCCCCTAGCGACACCCTTTTCCAGTCGTAGGAATGAATTTAGGGGCTCTAGATCGCTGGAATCTTCCCCCTCAAGTGCGCGCTGGCGTCGTAACAGATCCTCGCCAGATTGTAACCGGCGAAACGATTCGTTGAAAAGTAACCAGTGTTTTGCTGACTCGAACCTTTTTCTTTGAATTAGAAAGTCTATCCGCTGAATTGCTTCAGCAGTATCCAAATTTCGAACCCAACGATCCCCATAAGTATGGTGATTATTCCAATAAGACCTTGGGATTGGTACACACCGACAGCAAAAGACCAAGACTCCGCCCCAGAAAGACCAAAAGACAAATTTCTACACTCCTAGGACAAACTCAGAAAACCATTTTCGCAAATTCAACGGACTCACGCAGAAACTAAAAAATACGTGAACTCGCCGAAACCATTTGACGACCAAACTAATCTTCCACATTCAAGCCACCTCCCGTGGTTTTTTTGACTTTTCGAATGGAAATCTTTTTACGTTGAGTATAGATATAGAAAGCTATAGAATAATACAGTTCGGAGAATGAGAAGTCCCGATATACACAATTGAACCACTCACTCTACAAGTAAACTCTACAAGTAGGCACGCTACCGTTTACATTCGGGTAATGATCCGATCGCGGCGCCATTTACAATCTACTCGCTAATTCGGTTAAAAGCAATTCCCAAGATGGATTTCAGACTATCTCCCAATTCTCATCTTTCAATTCGCAGCGCAGTGACAGTTAGTGAAGTAATAGGTATCGTAGAGTTTCCTCGAAGCCTAGGCAGCTTACTCCACGCAATCAGAATTAGTGAATTATCCCGAATAAACTAATACCCAGGTCTTCTTTTGATTGGGTCGAGTTATTGATGGATCCTATGACCCATATCAGAATCAAGTACGAGAATTCTTTTTACTTGTTCTATGAATCGAAATTCTTGTAAGAATTCATGGAATGATTGAAAATGGAAAATTCTAAAAATTCTATTTGAGTTCTTTCCTATTTTTCTTTTTTTATTTATTTGATTGTTCCTTCCGAAAGAGATAAGAGCTGGTGAATCGGAAACAATTCAATTACTCAATTACTAAGAATAGAAAAAACTTTGATTTTCTTATGGAACATACATATCAATATGCATGGATCATCCCTTTCGTTCCGCTTCCGGTTCCTCTAGCAATAGGAGTGGGACTTCTTCTTGTTCCAACGACAACAAAAAATCTGCGCCGCATGTGGGCTTTTCCTAGTGTTTTATTACTAAGTATAGTTATGCTTTTTTCGGCCGACCTGGCGATTCAGCAAATAAACGGGAGTTCTATTTATCAATATGTAGGGTCTTGGACCATCCATCATGATTTTTCCTTAGAGTTTGGCGACTTGATCGATCCACTGACTTCTATTATGTCAATATTAATTACTACTGTTGGAATCTTAGTTCTTATTTATAGTGACAATTATCTGTCTCATGATCAAGGATATTTGAGATTTTTTGCTTCTATGAGTTTTTCCAATGCTTCCATGTTGGGATTAGTTACGAGTTCTAATTTGATACAAATTTATATTTTTTGGGAATTAGTTGGAATGTGTTCCTATCTATTAATAGGTTTTTGGTTCACGCGACCAATTGCGTCAAATGCTTGTCAAAAAGCATTTGTAACTAATCGTGTGGGGGATTTTGGTTTATTATTAGGAACCTTAGGTCTTTATTGGATAACAGGTAGTTTCGAATTTCGAGACTTGTTCAAAATAGTCAATAACTTGATTGAGAATCATGGGATAAATTCTTTATTTCTGACTCTGTGTGCCGCCCTATTATTCCTCGGTGCAATTGCGAAATCGGCACAATTCCCCCTTCATGTATGGTTACCTGATGCCATGGAGGGACCCACTCCGATTTCGGCTCTTATACATGCTGCTACTATGGTAGCAGCGGGCATTTTTCTTGTAGGCCGGCTTCTACCTCTTTTCGCAGTTATACCGTACGTAATGAATCTCATTTCTTTGATAGGTATAATAACAGTACTCTTAGGAGCGACTTTGGCTCTGGCTCAAATAGACATTAAGAGAAGTTTAGCTTATTCTACAATGTCACAATTGGGTTATATTATGTTAGCTTTCGGTATGGGGTCTTATCAAGCTGCTTTATTTCATTTGATCACTCATGCCTATTCGAAAGCATTATTATTTTTAGGCTCTGGATCCATTATTCATTCAATGGAAAGAATTATTGGATATTCTCCAGATAAAAGTCAGAATCTGGCTCTTATGGGGGGTTTCAAAAAATATGTGCCAATTACAAAAACTGCTTTTTTGTTAGGTACACTTTCTCTTTGTGGCATTCCACCTCTTGCTTGTTTTTGGTCAAAAGACGAAATTCTTAACGATAGTTGGTTGTATTCACCTATTTTCGCGATCATAGCTTGTTCCACAGCAGGATTAACTGCATTCTATATGTTTCGGATCTATTTACTTACCTTTGAAGGGCATTTAAACGTTTATTTTCAAAATTTCAGTGGAAAAAAAAATAGCTCGTTCTATTCAATAGCCATATGGGGTAAAGAAGGAAGGAAAGGAATTAACAAAGATCTTCTTTTATCCACAATGAATAATAATGAGAGGGCTTCCTTTTTTTCGAAAAAAAGAGATCCAATGGGTCCAATGG